AGGAACAAGAAAATGACATCGTGATTTGAATCTCGACGAAACAATACATCAATGAAGGTTAATTCAATAAAAATAAATAAGTTAAGTTCAGTAAATTCTTTTTTTTAGGGAAGGGAGCTAAAACTCATATTTTTTTTTGAAAAATAGAAGAAAAACCCCTTCATTTTCATTAGAAAAACAGAAATCTGTTAAAAAAAAGAGATAGGATTGGAATCGATACGTTGATTCTTTTTTTCGCAATTTTTTTGAACCGTATGCATCCAAAGGTGCACGTATGGTTCAAAAGGGATACAATTTTGTCCTAATCAACCGACTTTATCGAGAAAGATTACTTTTTTTAGGCCAAGAAGTTGATAGCGAGATCTCAAATCAACTTGTTGGTCTCATGGTATATCTCAGTATAGAAGATGATACTAAGGATCTTTATTTGTTTATAAACTCCCCCGGCGGATGGGTAATACCAGGAATAGCCATTTATGATACTATGCAATTTGTTTCGCCTGATGTACATACAATATGCATGGGATTAGCCGCTTCAATGGGATCTTTTATTCTGGTCGGAGGAGAAATTACCAAACGTTTAGCATTCCCTCACGCTTGGCGCCAATGAGTTTTTATTTGAAAAAAAAAAAAAGAAGAAGACTATGCCTTCGCCATATCGAATGTGAATAATAGGTAATAATAGCATGGCACTTCGAGTTCGATATGAACAGAACAAACTATTATTGTTTTTCCTAACACGAGATTTTGTATCGAGATAGTAGTATGAAACAAAGGTTATTTTCGATTTGATTTTATTTATGTGTCGGGAGTACATTTTCAGCGTCACAAACCATTTTTCTTCCACACCAGAAGTCTCCTTCTGATATTTATGTTACGAAAGAAAGAGTGCAAAAATGAAAAAAAAAAAAGATCATTTTTCCTTATTTGATCATATCAAAAAGAAACTTTGGGATTGCTAAATCGCAGACGAGATAAATATAGAAAGCAACAGAACCATCATAGTATTTTTTGACTCCTACAATACGAAAGGAAGGGTGGTAAATGGATCATTCAACGATCTGGATCGGATGGATTCTATTTTTTTCTTCGATAGAATAGAAAGGAAATTCCATTGCAGAGCCGTATGCAATGCACAAAAGATGCCTGTACGGCTGTTCAATTCTATTTGTTTTTTTTTTCTTCTTGTTTTTTTATCCCTTACTTTAGCCCAATCGTGCGAGATAGAAGAACCGTTCATGCATGATGTTATATCAAATATTATCAGGGTTATGATTCACCAGCCTGCTAGTTCTTTTTATGAGGCGCAAGCAGGCGAATTTATCCTGGAAGCGGAAGAACTACTGAAACTTCGCGAAACCCTCACAAAGGTTTATGTACAAAGAACGGGCAACCCTTTATGGGTTATATCCGAAGACATGGAAAGGGATGTTTTTATGTCGGCAACAGAAGCCCAAGCTCATGGAATTGTTGATCTTGTAGCGGTCGAAAATGAAAATACTGGGGATTCCGTATAAATACATGATTCCGCTTCAAACCATAATTCGAATTTTCCGCGATTTTATATTGAATGGAAATAATTCATAATCATCAATCATCAGGTTAAGATCGATCTAAACCAACCTATTTTGTTATATATATTATGATATGCCGACAATTAAACAACTTATTAGAAACACAAGACAGCCAATAAGAAATATCACGAAATCCCCCGCGCTTCGAGGATGTCCTCAGCGTAGGGGAACATGTACTAGGGTGTATGTGCGACTCGTTTAGATCATGAGTTCGAACAAATGAAACCATTTTTCCAGTACCAATCACCAGTACCAATGAATAGGATGGATAGAGTGGAAAAAGCCATTTACTATCTAAAAATAAACAAAAAAAAAATAATAAAAATGAAGATCTATCATATACCTATATTTTTGTGTATGAAGTTGAAATTTATGGTTTCCATTGGTGCAAATCCAATCACCTCAATTTGAGATGAGAAGCAATTCCCCATTGGTAGCATAGCAAATAGTTATCCATTAAGCGGAGAAAATAGTACTATAAGAAGTAAAAAGGTTATGTTCCTATTTTTGAAAGAACGGACTAACAAGGTCAGCTACCTAGCCAACTTTCATAATTAAATGCCGTCACTGTATGGATATCCTTTCTTGTGAAAAGAGCTATTACTGTATAATTGATTGGTAGAGCCAAGGAGAGTGAACTATACAAGTTCACAATAACATTTGATTAAATGAAAGAAGAGGCTCCGGTGTATAGAGAGGACCTCACCGTTTACGAAGTAACCATAGAAACGACGGAACCCACTATTTTTTATTTCTTTTATTTATTTAATATCGTTAGAATTTCCTATTTCCAGGTAAATACCCGGAAGAAATAAAAAATAGTGGTTGGGAAGGTCATAGTAGCAAAAGCCATTGGAATTTATATTTTATATATCGGAAAATCCGTTTTGTTATTAATCAATCGGGGGATAAAAGGATGACTGAAAGAAGAGAAATCAATTAGTTATTCATTAAAGTTTAATTTGATTCAATGACCAGAGTTAAACGAGGATATATAGCTCGGAGACGTCGAACAAAAATTCGTTTATTTGCATCAACCTTTATAGGGGCTCATTCAAGGCTTACCCGAACCGCTACTCAACAGAAAATGAGAGCTTTGTTTTCCTCTCATCGAGATAGGGGCAGGCAAAAGAGGGACTTTCGTCGTTTGTGGATCACTCGGATAAATGCAGCAGTTCGTGAGAACGGGGTATTCCATAGTTATAGTGGATTAATACACAATCTGTACAAGAAGCAATTGCTTCTTAATCGTAAAATACTTGCGCAAATAGCTATATCAAATAAGAATTGTCTTTACATGATTTCCAATAAGATTATCAAATAAAAGAGATTCTATTCTAAAGTCATATATAGGAATGCTTGAAACAGAATAGAATTCCCCGGAGAACGGCCTCCGGGAAGATAGAACAAAAATAAATTAAGAAATTTAGATAAGTAGTAGGAATGAATAAACATCTTTCAAAAAAAAGATTCCTTCTCTCCTTTCCCTATTTATTGTTTCTTATAACACAACAATCAAATCCGGATTTGAGGCTTTTTCGAACAAAACATCAATCTGAGCTTGAGTTCCAATTAGAGTTTTGAATCAATGGAAGAGTATATCTATTTATTTCTGGTTCTAGGACCAGTAGTTCTAGGGATCGACTCTGCTCTCTCAAACTGTTTTTCATTATTAAGAAAAGGTAACAAAGATAAAATACGAGCTTGTTTTATAGCAATAGTAATTAATCGTTGTTGTTTCAAGGTCAATCTATTCACCCGTCTAGATAATATTTTTCCCTGTTCACTAATAAATCGACTAATTAAACTCATGTTTCTATAATCAATTCGATCCCCCGATTCAATTGGGGGAAAACGCCTACGAAAAGATCGCTTGGATTTACGAAAAGGTTGCTTGGATTTTTCCATGGTTTATTCCTTATCTCTAAAATTCTATTTTTTTTTATTCATTTCAGATCCGACCGAAATAGGTTTTATTTGTATTTTGTATATTATATATATATGTATATGTGGTAATGTTAAGTTCTTCCTTTTCCTGCTCCTTTGATTTGAAAGATCATACACACGTGTTCCGTTCGATCTATTTCTTTATTTCCCCATGAATCGTATGCTTGTGACAATAGCGACAAAATTTTCTCAAGTCTAATCGACTGGGTGTATTGTGTCGATTCTTTTGAGTAATATATCTAGAAATGCCCGGCGATTCCTTATTGACACCATTTTGGATACAACTTGTACATTCCAAAATAACTCTAACTCGGACATCTTTACCCTTAGCCATGAACCTCCTTTGAATTTTTGTTTGATCGACTTAACTCTTCTATTTTCGACCCGAACCTAAGAAGACGAAAAGAACAAAAAAGAAAAAAAATCAATATCAAATAGCAATAGAAGTTACTAACTAGAAATTCCATTTCTAAAGTGTTCGTTCTAATTATGTAATTCTAATTAATATTAATAGAATATTATTTATATAGTAATAATGTAAGTAATACAATTTTTTCTAACTATCAATTATTCGTATTCTAATCCCAGTATTTCATTTAAGTATCTTTTTCTATGCTATGCTTTCGTGGAGCTTTTATTTACCTTACACTGGAACCTCTTTCCATTTCTGTTCTCCAAAATAGGATCTTAGATCCACCGGATTTTTGCTGAGGTTCAATACACTTTTTATTTTTCTTTCCTTCCTATCCTAAAGAACTGAAAAAGGGGGGGGGCGAAGTTTTAGTCACGTCGCGTAGAATTGTATCTCAAATTTTCTTCATTTTTTCGCATATCAATAACTAGAATGAAAAAAAAGGGAATGACAAAGCATCTGGGAATAAACGATTAATTTCTATCAATAGACCCGCTAAAGACCCAAACCATAGAGTAGTTAGCACAGGTGCTGTGGAAAGATATGTTTTTATATCTTGCATTGAAAATCCTCCTTCTTTATTGTAATACATATATGGTCAGATGCTGTAGTTCAAGATCATTTGTATTTTTTTTGTACGGAATTCCTAACAAAAACGGATATGTATAATGAACAGTAGATGAGATTTTCCTATCCCTGTTCCTAAAAAAGGGGGTCCCCTTCTTCCTAAGCATTACCGATAAATATTCATTCTTTTTTTATACGTTAGGTTTCAGATGTATATAATTCTTTTATTATATGAAACCAAAAAAAAGAAATGAAAAGAAAATTCTATATGGATAGAGGAGAAAATAACGATATGGAAAACAAGACATGGATTTTGTACAATGACACTGTACAACAATTTTTAAAAGGGATGTAGCGCAGCTTGGTAGCGCGTTTGTTTTGGGTACAAAATGTCACGGGTTCAAATCCTGTCATCCCTACCTATTACTTCTCCTATGGGCGGTAACGAGGGATTAATTGAGTGAGATCAATTAAATAAAATCGGACATAATCTTTCATTT